TCCAGATATTCGAATGAATACCCGACGAAGTAAAACCATCTTGATAAAGATGACAGACCCCATTCTCTGTACTATCCATAGGGTCAATTCTAACAAGTCACACACTCATATTCCGGAAATATACAATGCAGAAAAAATTTTCGCGGCCGAACTACCAAAGGAGAATAGGCTAAAGTTGTTAGACCTACATACTTTACGTTTTTGTACCGAGCTAAAAGCTAGAACTTCAAGATTCTTCTCAGTCTAATTCACTGAAATTCCATCCAGTAGAACAGAAGAATTATAAATCTCCAAAATAATAGATAGGAATACCGCAAATAGAGCCATTGCAACACCCATCAAAGGGGTCGTTCCCCATCCAGGAGCTACTTTACCATATTCGGAATTCAATGGTTTCAATAACTTCCCTACAGTAGTGCTTCTTGGACCAGATCTAGAACTATCCTCAACAGTTTGTGTAGCCATAAATCTTATTTTGTATTCATTACGATCTGTTGACTTTGTATACCATTCCGTTGTAAATAAATGATCTTAGCATAGATCCGGTGTGGTCTTTCAATTCTATAATAATGGAAACAGCAACCCTAGTCGCCATCTTTATATCTGGGTTACTTGTAAGTTTTACTGGGTATGCTCTATATACTGCCTTTGGGCAACCCTCTCAACAACTAAGAGATCCATTCGAGGAACACGGGGACTAGTTGACGTAATCAGCCTCCAAATATTTGGAGGCTGATTACGTCAATGAAAATAATGAAAAATCATTTCATTTTTTAGTTGAAATTTTAGGTGGTTCCCGAAAAAAAATAGCGAAAAAAATTATCCCTAAAGTGGATACTAAGAGAAATGTATAAACCAATGCTTCCATAAATTTGATCGTGGTTTACAATTATAGCTTTCATACCTGTTTTGTTTACTTGGGAGTATCCCTCTGGATAAAGACAGAAAAAGAGTCAAAGAAACGGCAGCGATTTAAATCAAGATTCCTACAGTACCCTACCTATTAAATAAAAGAATAAACAGAAACTAGAAGAAAAAAAGCAATGTTGCATCAGACTGCTTGTCGTTTTGTAGTTGGATCTCCAAGTTTTTGGAATGCCCCAAATTCCACTTGAGCATCCAAATCTGGATCAATACCAGCAAAAACATCTCTGAAGAGGGTTCTAGCACCATGCCAAATGTGTCCAAAGAAGAAAAGTAGAGCAAACGAAGCATGTCCAAACGTAAACCAACCTCTTGGGCTGCTACGAAAAACACCATCGGATTTCAAAGTCGCACGATCTAATTCAAAAATCTCACCCAATTGAGCCCGTCTAGCATATTTTTTCACAGTTGCGGGATCACTATAACTCACTCCATTGAGTTCACCACCATAAAACTCAACAGTTACACCTACTTGTTCGACACTATATTTTGATTCTGCCCTTCTAAACGGGACGTCGGCTCTAACAATTCCGTCTCCGTCTACCAAAACAACCGGAAAAGTTTCAAAAAAAGTAGGCATACGGCGTACAAAAAGTTCACGCCCTTCTTTATTCCTAAAGACGGGGTGGCCCAACCATCCAACAGCTATTCCATCCCCATTGTCCATTGAACCTGCTCGGAATAACCCCCCTTTTGCTGGATTATTACCAATATAATCATAAAAAGCTAATTTTTCAGGAATTTTAGCCCAAGCTTCTGATAAACTTTGATTTTCAGCCAGTCCAGCACTAACTCTTCGATATATTTCTTGTTGAAAGTATCCCTGATCCCATTGATAACGAGTAGGACCAAATAATTCGATAGGAGTAGTTGCAGAACCATACCACATAGTTCCAGCAACAACAAAAGCTGCAAAAAAGACAGCAGCAATACTACTGGAAAGAACGGTTTCAATATTGCCCATACGTAATCCTTTGTATAGACGTTGAGGCGGACGAACACTAAGATGGAATAGGCCCGCTAATATACCCAACGTCCCTGCTGCAATATGATGAGAGGCTATTCCTCCCGGAACAAAAGGGTCAAAACCCTCCACGCCCCACGCCGGGTTTACGGGTTGGACCTTTCCGGTTAGTCCATAAGGGTCGGATACCCATATTCCAGGACCATATAATCCTGTTACATGAAATGCGCCAAAACCGAAGCAAGCCACTCCTGAAAGAAATAAATGAATTCCAAAAATCTTGGGCAAATCCAAAGAAGGTTTTCCTGTACGTTCATCACAAAAAATTTCTAGATCCCAATATACCCAATGCCAAATAGCTGCCAAGAAGCACAAACCAGAAAACACGATATGTGCTCCGGCTACCCCTTCGTAACTCCAAAGACCCGGATTCGTTATAGTCCCTCCTGTAATATTCCAACCGCCCCACGAATTGGTTATTCCTAAACGAGTCATGAAAGGTATAACGAACATACCTTGTCTCCACATTGGATCAAGAACGGGGTCGGAGGGATCAAAAACTGCTAATTCATATAGAGCCATCGAACCAGCCCAACCAGCAACCAGAGCAGTATGCATTATATGAACAGAAAGTAAACGACCGGGATCATTCAATACAACAGTATGAACACGATACCAAGGCAAACCCATGGAAATACCCCTTTATCAACGAAAAATAGACACTATGTAACTTTATTGCATTGGAAAAAACTATGCTACGTACCCCCCTTTTTAGGTAATTATTTCGGAGAAAGGATTAATATTTGTTCTATTCTGTTAGTAATAATGGAACAATTCAATTCATAGAAAAAAGGGAAGCGGATCTATTCTATATCCGATAAGTACCAATATGCAATGGGGGTGAATTCTATTTTATATGAACCAAGATAGCTATTATTGTTGATCATTCAGAAGCCCGTTCGTAAAAAATTTCCTTTAGTTTTATTCATTCTCTCTTACTTTACTTTTATTTTATATTTTATTTTAGCTTATTCAACTTATGTATTAAATATCATTAATTTAAATATGATTAATAAAGTAGGAAAAAAGGATAATAGTATTAAAAACCGAAACCCCAATTTTACGTTTCCACATCAAAGTGAAATAGAGAACTTCATTCTCTTTTTTTTCATTTAATGCCTATTGGCGTTCCAAAAGTACCTTTTCGAAGTCCTGGAGAAGGAGATACATCTTGGGTTGACATATAGTGCGACTTGTCAGATATATCGGGCTATATGGGATTTCCCCATTTTCTCCCTCGATCGAGATATCCTCTGTTTCGCTCAAAAAGATTGATTGAATTTTCAAAAATTTGTAACGCGAAGCGCAAAAAATAAAGTAGAATTAAATGCAGGGAGTATTTAAATTGATATTAGATTATCAAAATTTTTTTATGGTTTATGTGATCGGACTAATAAAATGAAGTATAAGTATCCAGGCTCCGTTTAGCAAAAACCCAATTGATAATTAATATATAATATTTTTATAATTACTACTTATATGATATGCAAAATTATGATAAAAATTCTATAAAAAAAATTGAAACAGGGCGATCTAAAACTGTTGCTCAAATCAAATAATATAATATAATTCAAAATTTGTTGACTATTTGACAGAAGACATGTGAAAGAAATGAATTGAAAAAAAAAAGAAGGAGTAGTAAAAAAAGACGCGGTATTTGGTTCATTTGTCCTATATGTGCAAATCAAAATCGGGCAAATTTTTCCTTTTACTCGGGGTAGAGCATAAACCTAAAAAATGGAATAAAAAAAGGAAGAAGCCCGTTCAGGAACAAGAAAAAACCATCGCCATTTCAACTGAATCTCGATGAAAAAAAAATATCAATGAATCAAATGAGTCTGACAGGGTTAATCAATCGTTTTATTAGAGGATTATAATATCTAATACAAGGTACAAGGCACCAAAACTAAATTTTTCTTTTACTTTTGGGAGCAAGCCCTTCCGTTATAAGTTAGAAAGAAAAACCCTCTATGAAAAAAGGGGAGGTTGGAATCGACACATTGATTTTTTCACAATTTTTGTTGAACCGTATGCACCAAAAGGTGCCTGTACGGCTCCTAAGGAATAAAAATTTATCCTAATCAACCGACTTTATCGAGAAAGATTATTTTTTTTAGGCCAAGAGGTTGATACCGAAATCTCGAATCAACTTATTAGTCTTATGATATATCTCAGTATAGAAAAGGATACCAAAGATCTTTATTTGTTTATAAACTCTCCTGGTGGATGGGTAATATCTGGAATGGCTATTTATGATACTATGCAATTTGTGCGACCCGATGTACAGACAATATGCATGGGATTGGCCGCTTCAATAGCATCCTTTATCCTGGTCGGAGGAGCAATTACCAAACGTATAGCATTCCCTCACGCTTGGCGCCAATGAGTTTTTTTTTTGAGAAAAAAATACTATGCCTTCGCCATCGTAAATATGAATTAGTTAAGTAATAATAGCATGGCACTTCGAATTCAATATGAAATTTTTTAGATTAAAAAAAAATTCGATTATATATTGAAAGAGTAGTATGAGATAAGGAAGAGGTTTTTCAAATGATATCTTACCTATTCGGGCACATTTCAGCGTCACAAACTTTGTTTTCACACCGTAAAAAAAAAAAAAAAAAAGACACTTTGGGATTGCTGAATCATAGACGAATCAAAAAAATGATATATAAAGCAACGGAACCATCATAGTATTTTTTTAACTCCTACAAAAAAAAGAAGGATGGTAATTGGATGATTTCTGGATCTGCGTATAATACAACCTATATTTTGTTTTCTTTCGCCAAAAGGAAAGGTCAAAAAAGTCAATTCCATTGTGGAGCCGTATGCAATGCACAAAAAAAGCCTGTACGGTTATTCAATTTTATCTGTTTTTTTTTGTTTTGGTTATCCCGTCTCATTCTGCGAAATAGAAAAACCTTTTCTATTATATCATCAGGGTAATGATCCATCAACCCGCTAGCTCGTTTTATGAGGCACAAACGGGAGAATTTATCTTGGAAGCGGAAGAATTACTAAAACTTCGCGAAACCATCACAAGGGTTTATGTACAAAGAACGGGCAAACCTATATGGGTTGTATCCGAAGACATGGAAAGGGATGTTTTTATGTCAGCAACAGAAGCCCAAGCTCATGGAATTGTTGATCTTGTAGCGGTTCAATAAAAAATAGGAGCGATTTCATGCAAATCTACAATTTCTAATTTTATATCTTTTTAGATTAAAGGTTTAGTTTCATATTCTCTTCAATATAAAAAAATATTGAAGAGAATCTTGAAGAGAAGTAATTCAGAATTAGCCGGTTAGAACTAATCTAAACCAGCCCATTATTTATATGATTCCGTATGCCAACCATTAAACAACTTATTAGAAATACAAGACAGCCAATCCGAAACGTCACGAAATCCCCAGCGCTTCGGGGATGCCCTCAGCGACGAGGAACATGTACTCGGGTGTATGTGCGACTCGTTTAGATCATAGACTGAGACATAAAAAGTAAATTCTTTTTTAAATATCACGGATCAGTACCTGTGAATAAAATAGAATGGACGAACTCGATTCATTATTTAAAAAATATAGATCGTTCATATATTCTATTGTGTCTGAAACTTATGGTTTACATTGGTGCAAATCCAATCCCCTCCATTTTTTAGAAAACCCCCAATGATAACAAATGATTATCCATTAAGCGGGGGAAATTCCATTTTTTAGAAAAAAAATTCCACTCTTGAAAGAAAAGAACGGACTAACAGGGTAAATGACCTAATCTATTTTAAAAATGAAATACCGTTACTGTATAAAGGGGATCTCATTGTGAAAGACCTATTACTGGAATATTCATGGGGTAGAGCCAAAGAATGTGAATTGTACAAGTTACCAATAGTATTGATTAATTAAAAGAAGGAGCTCCGGTGTATAGAGAGGACCTCACCGTTTTAGAAGTAACCATAGAAACGATGGAACCCACTATTTATCCAATTCTATTTTTTTATATCAAGGGAATTTCTCCTTTCAAAGCAAAGCAAAGGAAAATACCTAGCAAAAAATAGTGGTGGGGAAGGTTAGAGTAGCAAAAGCCATTGGAATTTTTTTTATACATTGGAATAATTCGTTTGGTTATTAATAGACTAGTAAAGGGGAAAAGAATAACTAAAAAAAGAATTAGTTATTCATCAAAGTTTGATTTATTCAATGACTAGAATTAAACGCGGATATATAGCTCGGAGGCGTAGAACAAAACTTCGTTTATTTGCATCAAGCTTTCGAGGGGCTCATTCACGACTTACACGAACTATGACTCAACAGAGAATAAGAGCTTTAGTTTCGGCTCATCGGGATAGGGGTAAAAGAAAAAGAGATTTTCGCCGTTTATGGATCACTCGAATAAATGCCGTAATTCACGAAATGGGGGTATTCTATAGTTATAATCAATTCATACACAATCTGTACAAGAAGCAATTACTTCTTAATCGGAAAATACTTGCACAAATAGCTCTATTAAATAGGAGTTGTCTTTATACAATTTCGAATGACATAAAAAAATAAGGGGATTGGAAGAAATCCACGAAAATATTTGAAATAGAGTTCTAAGGAGAATGAGCTCGGGGAAGGTAGAGTAGAAATTAGTATTATAAAAAAAAGTCGTCAAAACAAAACGAGAGTATATAGTCGCGAAAAAACGAGTTATGCTTTTCGACGATTCTTTTCTTTTTTTTTTTTTATGATAGATACAGACGTAACAATCAAATTTTTATTCTTGATTGGATTTTTTGAACAAAACATTAATCTCTTTTTTAATTCCTTCAGATTGGAATTGTTATTAAATTGAAGAATAAGTCTATTTTTTTCTGGTTCTAAGGCTAGTAGTTCTAGGGGTCGACTCACTTCTTTCAAATTGTTTCTGATTATTAAGAAAAGGTAACAAAGATAAAATACGAGCTTGTTTTATAGCAATAGTGATTAATCGTTGTTGTTTTAAAGTCACTCTATTCACCCGCCTAGATAATATTTTTCCTTGTTCACTAATAAATCGACTAATTAAACTCATGTTTCTATAATCAATTCGATCCCCCGATTGGATCGGGGGCAAACGCCTACGAAAAGATCGCTTGGATTTAGTAAAAAGTCGCTTAGATTTATTCATAATTTTTATTTTTATTCCTTATCTCTAAAATCCTATTTTGATCGGATCAAAATAAACACGATTTCTATTTCTATATAGAATTAAGAATATAGGATTAGATTTCTTTCTATTGATTTATTTGTTTATATATATATATATATGTAATAATATATAGATACTAGCATTATTCCTGTTCTTAAAATAAAAGTTGACATACAAGCACTCAATTTGATCTATTTCTTGATTTCCCCGTGAATTGTATGTTTATAACAATAGGGACAGAATTTTCTCAATTCCAATCGACTAGGGGTGTTATGCCGATTCTTTTGAGTAATATATCTGGAAATTCCCGCGGATTCCTTCTTAATATCATTTCGAACACAACTGGTACATTCCAAACTAATTGTTACTCGAACATCTTTACCCTTGGCCATGAAACCTCCTTTGGATTTATGATTCACCTCAATCTTCTATTTTAATTTTAGGATCCAGAAAGAACAAGAACCAAAAAAATAGAAGCTGTTAACTAAAAAAAATTCTGAAATATTTCGTTGCAATGAATATTTTATTAATTTTTAATTAAATAAAAATAAAATAATAAGTAATATAATGATTTTGTGAAAACTATATTTAAAATCTTTGTACAGTATTTTTTTTTAAGTATCTCATAGGATACTCTTTCCCTAGCAACACTTTTTTTGTTCTATTACTAATTTAATTGGATCCTGAACCCTCGTTTTTATGACCTTTCCCCCCCCCCACCTTTTCTAATAAGTTTTTTAGAATAAATTAGAAAAAGTGAGGGGGGGATTAGTCCCCGATCGTTGATTATATCTCTAAATTTTTCACCCCTTTCTGATGTTAATAACTAGAATGAAAAAAAGGGAAATGTTAATGCATCTGGAAATAAACGATTAATCTCTATTAATAAACCTGCTAACGAACCGAACCATAGAGTACTTAGTACCGGTGCTACGGAAAGATATGTTTTTAGATCTCGCATTTGAAATCCTCCTTCTTTCTTCTTTATTGTATTACATTATATATAGTAATATATATAACTACAGATGTACATGTAATTAAGAAGTTCTTGTATTTGTATACGTAACTTCCGTCCCCCCGCTTTCAAAATTAGAATTTCAATATTGTCTATGTCTACTAGAACGATCTTATAGATTCCATTTGAAAACGTAAACGCCTATTTATGTAAAATTTTAATTGAGAGAATTTTTGTAAAAAAAAAGTAAATTTTTTAATTATATCTTTGTTATCTGATATGAGAAAAAAAAAAAGACGAAATTAATTTGATATGATATACCAATAAAAAAGAAGAAGGATGTGGAAAACAAGACAGGAATTCTCTACAATGACACTGTAAACCTATTGAAAGGGATGTAGCGCAGCTTGGTAGCGCGTTTGTTTTGGGTACAAAATGTCACGGGTTCAAATCCTGTCATCCCTACCTATTACTGCTCAGAAGAGCAGTAACGAGGTATCTATTTTGATCTATTTTTTTTAATCGGACATACATTTACATTTAATTCTGAAATTTATGATATACTATGTATGATATAGTATATACGTACAAAATCGAGTCGGGTTAAAGAATGCCCTCTTTCTAGCCTTTTCGTTTTTTATAAAAAAAACAAGAAAAACGCTCTTAGTTCAGTTCGGTAGAACGTGGGTCTCCAAAACCCAATGTCGTAGGTTCAAATCCTACAGAGCGTGATTTCACTCTTGTTTATTAGATTGTATCAAAATTCCACTGTTCGCAAATTACTGAGCAGCAATCTTAATTAGACCTCCCGCATAGGAAAGCAAGAAGGAGGTCAGTAAAAAAAACGAGATGTTAATTAATTAAAAGTCCAACTGATCACCACGTCTGTATTGTAAATAAGCAGTTACGAATAATCCAGACAAAGTAATAGGAATTAGACCTAAGACGATTCCAAATAAAAAAACTTCAATCATTTGAATTTTCTTTTGTTTTCATTTTTGAAAGGGAGAAAAGAGAGGTACTATCTATTCCTAGCTATTAATCTGTATTGCCAATCAATCTCAATGACCAAAATTGGGTAATTAACACGGTAAGGAACTATCGAACATATGAAATACCACCGAAATCCTTTTTTATAAAAAAATCTGCATTCAATTAATTTCAAATAAGTCGTATTTTGCTTAGACCAATAAATAGAACTGAGGTTATAGTTAAAGCTGCTAGTAGAAAACCGAAATAACTAGTTATAGTAGGCATGAAGGGACTCAATAAAATATGTTTTTTATACATATGTTTCTAAAGTACTTCCCTAAGTTTCAATTGAAATTTTTTTTTAAGAAATAGAGAAAGATAACTAGTTCCAAGAATTAAAAAAATTCAATAGAAAATTTGTGAATTATCAATCATTATAGGTGGTATGAACAAAAATAGAGAAAGATAAAAAGAACTCAATTCATCGTCTTTGGCATCTGCACTATCTCAGGAGTCAGAATTCACGTAACTAATTAATTGAAAAACTCTTTAAGAAATTAATAAAAAAAAAAAAATAATACATAAAAAAAATAACTCTATTATCTAACTTCAGCCAAAACATATAACTTTTTTTGAATTAATATGTAAAAATTTGAAAATAAGTTGTTTGATTCTTTTTTTTTTTTTTTAATTGACCTTAGAACCTAGAATACGCCCCTTTCTACTTTTTTTAAATTGAATTTACTTAAATTTGAACTCATTAGATTAAATAGTAGAGCAGTTTTCTTCATTTAATCTATCGAATGAGACTAAAAAGAAAAGAGGTATCCTACACGGAGAACGAGATTAGTCAAAAAAATATTTATTTATTTTAACTAGATTTTAAAAGATAACTAGATTTTTAAAACTTGTACTTAGCAATTTCTATTATCGTTTCCTTTCGAGGTTTTAGGTTTTTT